AATACACCGAAAACTACACTTAGATTTATTGGATTTGTTGCTAAAATATCGGTATTAAACCCGAAACTCCCGGCGGATGGCCAGTGACCCAAGTAAACGAAAGAATCGGTTAAATTTTTCATATAATCTCCTCTTCTAGCTAAACTATAAAAAAAAGAACTCTGTCCTTTTTTTTTATTCTTTTTATTTTCAATAAAAAGAAATTTGAATTTAATAATTTAATTTACCTATTTGGATATTTGTAAACAGAATCAAAAACCTATTCTATTTCCAAATGTATTTTCCAAAATTTTTAATTTTCAATAATAATAATGAGACTTATTAGAATTAAGCTATAATTTGAGATCAAGTTTTATGTCAAGTTCAAAAAACCTAAACCTCCTTTTTTCACAACACTCCTTAAAAAACGTTTCTATTAAACTAAAAGAATAAGGGGAAGGAAGAAAGCGAATCGATGTGCTAATTCCCCATCCTCAAATTAGTCCTTCCCAAGGATTGTTGTCTCAATGAATAATTGTAGGAGTTAAATCTTGATAGAATTAAAAAAACTACGAAAAAAATCCAGAATTTTGTGATTTCTAGGATTAAACAATGTGATTTCTAGGATTAAACAAAAGGATTCGCAAATAAAAGCGCTAATGCTACAACCAGGCCATAAATTGTTAAAGCTTCCATAAAAGCCAAACTAAGCAATAAAGTACCTCGTATTTTTCCTTCTGCCTCAGGTTGTCTCGCGATACCTTCGACAGCTTGACCCGCAGCTGTACCTTGACCAACTCCAGGTCCAATAGAAGCAAGCCCAACAGCCAACCCAGCAGCAATAACCGAAGCAGCAGAAATCAGTGGATTCATGATAAGTTCCTCACACCAAAATAAAGAAATAGTTAATGATACAATCATCCAATGACTTAGGACGTAATTCTAATTAAGTAATCGCTAAGATTCATCCAGCCAAAATAACCAAAAACTTTAATTGAAATAATATAATAAAATTAGTGAATCATAAGAATTACTTTGATAGTAGTTCCTATCCACGGGATTTGTTAAAATTCATAATATATATATACGACTTTTTTATGCCATTTCTTTTTTGTTAACCATTCTTTGAATTCTTCGTTCTTTTTTTTTTATCATTTTTTCAGCCAATTCACAGATAAAAAGGAAGAACTTCTAATCGAATCCCTATCTAAATCGAAATTCACAAAAGTAGTAGGGCAGATTCAGATTATATAGATCTTTAACTCATATATACCTAGTCAATATCACATATACAAGTGTTTCTTACATAACGTAAACTAACTATTCTCTAATTGGGCTAACCTAAAAAAGACTATTTGAAAAAAAAATCGTTAATGATGACCTTCCATAGATTCACCTATATAAGCCGCAGCTAAAGTGGCAAAAATTAGAGCTTGAATCCCGCTTGTAAATAATCCAAGGAACATGACAGGTATAGGAACCACTAAAGGTACTAAAGAAACAAGAACAACAACGACTAATTCATCGGCTAATATATTTCCGAAAAGTCGAAAACTAAGTGATAGGGGTTTTGTAAAATCTTCTAAGATGTTAATGGGTAAAAGAATTGGAGTTGGTTGAATGTATTTACTGAAATACCCTAATCCTTTTTTGCTAAGACCCGCATAAAAATAGGCTACTGATGTGAGTAAAGCTAAAGCAACCGTCGTATTTATATCATTCGTTGGTGCTGCTAACTCCCCTTGAGGTAACTGGATAATTTTCCACGGTAAAAGGGCTCCTGACCAGTTAGAAACAAAAATAAATAAAAACAGGGTTCCAATAAAGGGAACCCATGGACCATATTCTTCTCCAATCTGCGTTTTACTCACGTCTCGAATGAATTCAAGGACAAATTCAAAGAAATTTTGGCCGTCAGTTGGAATGGTTTGTGGATTGCGAATCGCTAGAACTGCGGAACCTAATAAGATAGCAATTACAACCCAAGAAGTAATAAGGACTTGGGCATGCACCTGGAAACCCCCTATTTGCCAATAGAAATGTTGGCCTACTTCTACACCAGATATCTCATATAACCCTTCTTTTATTAGTGTGTTGATGGAACATGATAAAACATTCATATTGCCCTCTGACAGAAATAAGAACTTTAAATTATTTTGATTCAAGATCCCCCCCTTTTTTTTTTCTTATTTACTTTAATTTTCTATTTTAGTTTTGGATACCAACTAAACTAATCACACAATATCCCCAGTTTTTTTATCTCTTTTTCTTTTGTAGAATTCAGGAGTAGTAACCGATTTTTTAAATCGAAATACAGGGAGCCCCTCCCTCAAAAAAAAATTGATTTATTTATCTTATTATTAATCAAGAATTTTGTATATAGCTAGAACGACCCTCACAAATTGCGAATACTAATTTGTTAAGAATGAATCGAATTGAAGCTATAGCGTCATCATTTGCTGGAATAGAAATATCCGCGAGATCGGGATTACAATTTGTATCGATTAAAGAAATGGTTGGA